CTCCTACTTCCTTTAATCCGCGGGAGGTCAAATTTAGGTTGCTGCTCAATTATTTTAGTGTAATTTTGACCTCCCGCGATTAACAAGAACACAGAATCACGCCCTGTAGGATTTGAACCTACGACATCGGGTTTTGGAGACCCACGTTCTACCGAACTGAACTAAGAGCGCTTTATTATCACAATAAATATTTTGTAACCCCAATTTATCTTGCATCTATATATACTATAAAAAAGAAAAATGAAATATTTATTTAATAAATATTTATTTAATTATGTATGTACAATTTTATTAATTGATCTCAATTGATCCCTCGTTACTGCTCAGAAGATAAGTAATAGGTAGGGATGACAGGATTTGAACCCGTGACATTTTGTACCCAAAACAAACGCGCTACCAAACTGCGCTACATCCCTTTCAATTGGTCTACAGTGTCATTGTAGAGAATCCCTGTCTTGTTTTCCACATCTTTATTTCCTACATTGATATACACAAACTATCTTATCATTTCTTCCTTCTTCCTTTTGGTCTCATATATCATATAACAAACATATAATATGGTAAAAGACTTATATAAAGTATGAAATAAATATGAAATCTACCACAAAAAATTAATATTTTTTTGGAATTTAAGGCGGAAATGGACGTATTTTTTTCTTTTAATAAATATCTATTTTGTACATTTCAATTTGAATTAGGAACTCCGCGTACAAGTGGTAAGTCATTAACTACATATACACATCCGGTCATATATGTATTACCATTATGTATTACAAATTACAATAAAATTACAATAACGAATACAGAAAGAGGAGTTTTTAAAATGCGAGATCTAAAAACATATCTCTCCGTGGCACCGGTAGTAAGTACTCTATGGTTCGGGTCTTTAGCAGGTTTATTGATAGAGATCAATCGTTTTTTTCCGGATGCGTTGATATTCCCCTTTTTTTCATTCTAGCTATTGATATGGGAAGGGGGAAGAAGATTAGAGATACAATCAAATATCTGTAACTAATCCCTACCCCTCCCTTCTTTTTTTCTTTGTTTTTTTTTTTTTTCTTTTTTTACTTATTCTTTCTAAAAAAAAAAAAAAAAACAAAGAAAAAGCGGTTTCACCCTCAGTGAAACTATGAACTCGGGCTCAGGCTCAAATTAAATTAATAATAGAATGGAAATGCGGTGGTTGGGGCAACAATATCATACAAGATACTTAACTGAAAATGAAATACTGTACGGCAATTAAAAATTATAAATATAGTTAGAAATAATTATATTACTTATTATTTATTACTATATTGATATTGATTGCAACAAAATATTTCTTTCATAATTTGATTTCGAGTTACCTGCTTCTATTTTTGTGTCCTTTCTTCTTCCTTGCTTCGGGTCGGAAAATTAAAGAATTGAGTGAATCAAAAACCAAAGGAGGTTCATGGCTAAGGGTAAAGATGTCCGAGTAACGGTTATTTTGGAATGTACCAGTTGTGTTCGAAATCGTGTTAATAAGGAATCAATGGGCATTTCCAGATATATTACTCAAAAGAATCGACACAATACGCCTAGTCGATTGGAATTGAGAAAATTCTGTCCCTGTTGTTACAAACATACGATTCATGGGGAGATAAAGAAATAGATCGAACCGATCGCTCGTGTGTCAGTCTTCCAAGGAAGATGAAAAATTACATATTATATATAACAATATATATATATAATTTATTTTTGAATTTATTTAAATATAAATAAATATAAACAAATAAATATAAACAAACCAAATCCTATTTCGATCGGATCAAAGATGATGTAGAATTAAGAAATAGGATTGGGATTTTCAGGATAAGGAATAAACAAACCATGGATAAATCCAAGCGAATCTTTCTTAAATCTAAGCGATCTTTTCGTAGGCGTTTGCCTCCGATCCAATCGGGGGATCGAATTGATTATAGAAACATGAGTTTAATTAGTCGATTTATTAGCGAACAAGGAAAAATATTATCTAGACGGGTGAATAGATTGACCTTAAAACAACAACGATTAATTACTATTGCTATAAAACAAGCTCGTATTTTATCTCCGTTACCTTTTCTTAATAATGAGAAACAATTTGAAAGAAGCGAGTCAACCGCTAGAGCTGCTGGTCTTAGAACCAGAAAAAAAATAGGTTGACTCTTCAATTGAATTGAATCAAAATAAAATTCCAATCCAAACTCAAATGCGGATTGACGTTTTTTTTTTTTTGTTCGAAAAATCGTAAAATCGAAATGTCCTGTCGTAAGAAAAAAAATGGGAGAAGAGGAATAAATATTTTTTATTTAACGTCTTTCTTCATTTTGATGACTTTATCATATTTTATCATACTAATTTCTACTCTACCTTCCCAGAGTTCATTCTCCAGGGAACTCCATTTAAACTATTCCAACGGATTCCTTCCAATCTCTTTATTTTATGATCTCATTGGAAATCATATAAAGACAACTCTTATTTAATATAGCTATTTGTGCAAGTATTTTACGATTAAGAAGTAACTGTCTCTTGTACAGATTGTGTATAAATTTACTATAACTGAAGTATACTTTATTCTCGCGAATTACTGCATTTATCCGAGTGATCCACAACCGACGAAAATCTCTCTTTTGTCTACCTCTATCCCGATGAGCCGAAACCAAAGCTCTTATTTTCTGTTGAGTAATAGTACGAGTAAGTCTTGAATGAGCCCCTCGAAAGGTTGATGCAAATAAACGAATTTTTGTTCTACGTCTTCGAGCTATATACCCTCGTTTAATTCTGGTCATTGAATAAATGAAACTTTGATGAATAACTAATCGATTTCCTTTCTTTCAGTTATTCCCTTCCCGTATCCTAGTCTATTAATAACAAAACGGATTCTTCCAATGTATAAAATTTAAATTCCAATGGCTTTTGCTACTATAACCTTCCCGACCACGATTTTTTTTTTTTTTTTCTAGGTGAAATGCCTAGAAAAAAATTGTATTGATATTAGGTATCAAAAACACATAAAAGTAGTAAATATAAATGGATATAGTGGGTTCCATCGTTTCTATGGTTACTTCTTAAACGGTGAGGTCCTCTCTATACACCGGAGCCCTTCTTTCATTTAATCAATGTTATTGTTAACTTGTACAGTTCACACTCTTTGGCTCTACCCATAATTATCCAGTACGAGGTCTTTCACAATGAGATCTACTTATACAGTAACGGTATTTAATTATGAAGATTAGCTGAGTAGCTGACCCTGTTAGTCCGTTCTTGCAAGAGTAAGGCATAATTTTTCTGCTTTTTAAAATAGTATTTCCCCTGCTTAATGGATATCATTTGCTATCAATGGAGAATTCTTTCTCATCTTAAATTTAAAACGGAGTTGATTGGATTTGCACCAACGGAAACCATACATTTGATACCACAATAGAAGGATAGATCTTTTTGATTTTTAGATATTGAATGGAGTTCTTCCATTCTAGTCTATTCACTGGTACTGATCGTTGATACTGGATCAATTGTTTTCTTTCTTTTGTCCTAGCCCATGATCTGAACGAGTCGCACATACACCCTAGTACATGTTCCTCGTCGCTGAGGACATCCCCCAAGAGCGGGGGATTTCGTGACATTTCTGATTGGCTGTCTTGTGTTTCTAATAAGTTGTTTAATAGTTGGCATATTGAATCATATACATAATGGGCTGGTTTAGATCGATCTTAACCGGATGATTATGAATTATTTTATTTCTATATTAATAGATTAATGAATAGAATATTAAATCCGGTAAGAAGATAAAATCTCAAATCACCAATTCGTCTGAAATTTTTGTTATTTTTTCTTTTTTATTCAGTCGCTACAAGATCAACAATTCCATGAGCTTGGGCTTCTGTTGCTGACATAAAAACATCTCTTTCCATATCTTCGGATACAACCCATAAGGGTTTGCCTGTCCTTTGTACATAAACCCTTGTGACGGTTTCGCGCAGCTTCAAAAGTTCTTCCGCTTCCAAGATAAATTCTCCCGTCTGTGCCTCATAAAAAGAACTAGCAGGTTGATGGATCATTACCCTGATGATATAACATAATAAATGTTTATTCTATCTCGCATGATGATAAGGTGAAGAGATAAAGAATAATAAAATATAGAATTGAACAACCGTACAGGCATCTTTTACGCATTGCATACGGCTCTATAATGGAATTCGTTTTTACCTTACTTAAATATCAAATAAATTAAATATAGGGTCTATCAGACTCGGGTTGGTAAATGATCCAATAACCACCCTTCTTTTTGTTTTTGGAGTAGTTCAAAAATACTATGATGGCTCCGTTGCTTTATATATTTATTTCGTCTGTTATTTAGCAATCCCAAAGTTTCTTTTTTTTTTCAAATAAAAAAACAAGATTTTTTTTATTTTCATATTCTTTCATAACCTAAATATTGTATTGTTAAGAGCCTCCCGGCGTGAAAACAAAAAAGTTTGTGACGCTGAAATAGGCCTCCCGATAGATTAGATAAAATCGGAAATACCTTTTATCTCATACTACTCTTTCGATACATAATTTAAGGGTTAAAAAAATTTATCATATCGAATTCGAAGTGCCATGCTATTATTACTTAATATTAATATTTCATATAGCGCGAAGGCATAGTCTTCTTTTTTCTCTCAAATCAAATAAAAAACTCATTGGCGCCAAGCGTGAGGGAATGCTAGACGTTTGGTAATTTCTCCTCCGACCAGAATAAAAGATCCCATTGAAGCGGCTAATCCCATGCATATTGTCTGTATATCTGGTCGCACAAATTGCATAGTATCATAAATAGCTACTCCGGGTATTACCCATCCGCCAGGAGAATTTATAAACAAATATAGATCTTTGGTATCATCCTCTATACTGAGATATACCATAAGACCAATAAGTTGATTCGAGATTTCGCTATCAACCCCTTGGCCTAAAAAAAGTAATCTTTCTCGATAAAGTCGGTTGATTGGGATAAAGTTGTATCCCTTAGAAACCGTACATGCACCTTTTGATGCATACGGTTCAACAAAAATAACGAAAAAAAAAAAAAGAATCAATGTGTAGATGTAGATTCTAGCGCTTTCTTTTATTTTTTTTTTTTTTTTTCATACCAGGCTTTTAACTTATAAAAAGGGGCTTTTCTTTCATTTTTCAAAAAAGATGGGTTTTGGCCTGTTTTGTTTATCTATAAAAAAAATTACTAAATTTATCTAACTAACTTTTCATTGATGTATTGTTTCATCGAGATACAATCTCAATCGCGATGTAATTTTCTTGTTCCTGAATGGGCTTCTTCAATTTTTTTAGGTTTATGCTCTACTCCGAGTAAAGATCCGCCCGATTTGGATTTGCACATATATGACAAATGCCCCAATACCACGTCCTTTTGCTATGACTTCCTTTTTACAATTTATTTCATGTCTTACAACAGATATTCAATGCATTCATCATATTACTCGATTGATTAACAGTTTGAGATCACTTCTATTATAAATATATAAAGAAATAGAATATGATAGAAATAGTAATCATAAATAGATTTATTACCGGTTTTTTTCTAAACGGAGCCTGGATACTTCATTTTATTGGCCTAACCAAGATAACCATAAATTATTATAATTTATAATATTAATCTGTATACCCTCCCGAAAAAATGGATCTAATTGAACTTCACGCTCCAAATTTTTGATAATTCAATCAATCTTTCTTGGGCGAAGGGGAGGATATCTCGATCGGGGAAGATAATGGGGAAATACCATATGACCCAATATATCTGACAAGTCGCACTATATGTCAATCCACAATGCATCTTCCTCTCCAGGACTTCGAAAAGGTACTCTTGGAACACCAATAGGCATTAAATAAAAGAAAAATTAAGTACTATATCTCACTTTGATGTGAAAGCGTAACAATGGATTTAGTGTCCTACTAATATTGGCCTTTATCATATTTTATCCATAGATTGACTCAGTTCATAAAAAAAGATAACGAAGACAAAATGAATAAAGGAAAATTATTACAAATAAGTCCTTTGAATGATGAACAAATATATATATGCATTCACTCATATAAAATGGTATCAACTCCCCTACCATTGCGTATTGGTACTTATCGGGTGTAGAATAGATCTGCTTCTTTTTGTTCCTACGAACAAAATAGTTTCATTATTACTAAAAGTAATTGAAAAGAATCAAACAAATATTAATTCTTTCCCCAAGATAATCCACTAAAAAGAGGGTCCACAGCATAGTTTTTTCCAATGCAATAAAGTTACATTGTGTCTATTTTTCATTGATAAAGGGGTATTTCCATGGGTTTGCCTTGGTATCGTGTTCATACCGTCGTATTGAATGATCCCGGTCGTTTGATTTCTGTCCATATAATGCATACAGCTCTGGTTGCTGGTTGGGCCGGTTCGATGGCTCTATACGAATTAGCAGTTTTTGATCCTTCTGATCCTGTTCTTGATCCAATGTGGAGACAGGGTATGTTCGTTATACCCTTCATGACTCGTTTAGGAATAACCAATTCATGGGGCGGTTGGAGTATCACAGGGGGTACTGTAACGAATCCGGGTATTTGGAGTTACGAAGGTGTGGCCGGGGCACATATTGTGTTTTCGGGCTTGTGCTTTTTGGCAGCTATCTGGCATTGGGTGTATTGGGATCTAGAAATATTTACTGATGAACGTACAGGAAAACCCTCTTTGGATTTGCCTAAGATCTTTGGAATTCATTTATTTCTATCAGGGGTGGCTTGCTTTGGTTTTGGTGCATTTCATGTAACAGGATTGTATGGTCCTGGAATATGGGTGTCCGATCCTTATGGACTAACCGGAAGGGTACAATCCGTAAATCCAGCGTGGGGTGTGGAGGGTTTTGATCCTTTTGTTCCGGGAGGAATAGCCTCTCATCATATTGCAGCAGGGACCTTGGGCATATTGGCGGGTCTATTCCATCTTAGTGTACGTCCACCTCAACGCCTATACAAAGGATTACGTATGGGAAATATTGAAACCGTCCTTTCCAGTAGTATTGCTGCTGTCTTTTTTGCCGCTTTTGTAGTTGCTGGAACTATGTGGTATGGTTCAGCAACTACCCCGATTGAATTATTTGGTCCCACTCGTTATCAATGGGATCAAGGATACTTCCAACAAGAAATATATCGAAGAATTGGTGCTGGGTTGGCTGAAAATCAAAGTTTATCTGAAGCTTGGTCTAAAATTCCCGAAAAACTAGCTTTTTATGATTACATCGGCAATAATCCGGCAAAGGGGGGGTTATTCAGAGCGGGCTCAATGGACAACGGGGATGGAATAGCTGTTGGGTGGTTAGGACATCCTATCTTTAGAGATAAAGAGGGGCGCGAACTTTTTGTACGTCGTATGCCTACTTTTTTTGAAACATTTCCGGTTGTTTTGGTAGACGGAGACGGAATTGTTAGAGCCGATGTTCCTTTTAGAAGGGCGGAATCTAAATATAGTGTCGAACAAGTAGGTGTAACTGTCGAGTTCTATGGCGGCGAACTCAACGGAGTCAGTTATAGCGATCCCGCTACTGTGAAAAAATATGCTAGACGTGCTCAATTGGGTGAGATTTTTGAATTAGATCGTGCTACTTTGAAATCCGATGGTGTTTTTCGTAGCAGTCCACGGGGTTGGTTTACTTTTGGACATGCTTCGTTTGCTTTGCTCTTCTTCTTCGGACACATTTGGCATGGTGCTAGAACCTTGTTTCGAGATGTTTTTGCTGGTATTGATCCAGATTTAGATGCTCAAGTGGAATTTGGAGCATTCCAAAAACTTGGAGATCCAACTACAAGAAGACAAGTAGTCTGATACAATATGCTTTGTTACTTGTTACTTTTCATTTTGATTTTCTTTTTGTGATTTTTAGATGGGGTACCAGATAAATCTTGATTTGAATCACTGCCTTTTCTTTGACTCTTGTTCTTTATTTATCCGGGAGACGATCCCAAATAAACAGGTATGGAAGCTATAATTGTAAACCACGATCGAATCTATGGAAGCATTGGTTTATACATTCCTTTTAGTCTCAACTCTAGGAATAATTTTTTTCGCTATCTTTTTTCGAGACCCGCCTAAAGTTCCAACTAAAAAGGTGAAATGATTTGTCATTATCTCAATTGAAGTACGGATCCTCCCAATATTGGGAGGATCCGTACTTCAACTAGTCCCCGTGTTCCTCGAATGGATCTCTTAGTTGTTGAGAGGGTTGCCCAAAAGCAGTATATAAGGCGTACCCAGTAAAACTTACAAGTAAACCAGATAAAAAGATGGCAACTAGGGTTGCTGTTTCCATGATTATATAGTTTTAAGACATTATAAAGTTTTAAGACCACAATGGATCTATGATAAGATCATTTATTTACAACGGAATGGTATACAAAGTCAACAGATCTTACTGAATATAAAATATTATGGCTACACAAACCGTTGAAGGTAGTTCTAGATCTGGCCGCCCAAAACGAACTAATGCGGGGAGTTTATTGAAACCATTGAATTCAGAATATGGTAAAGTAGCTCCTGGGTGGGGAACTACTCCTTTGATGGGTCTCGCAATGGCTCTATTCGCGATATTCCTATCTATTATTTTGGAGATTTATAATTCTTCCATTTTACTGGATGGAATTTCAATGAATTAGATTCACAAGAACCATTAACTGGCTTTTTCAATACAAAGTGAAGCGTTTAGGTTTCTGATTTTTATCCCATTCTATTTTGGTAGTTTGACCGTGGAATTTCTTTGTTTCTGTATTTCCGGAATATGAGTGTGTGACTTGGTATAAATGATCCTATGGATAGTACAGAGAATGGGTCTGTCATCTTGATAGAGATGGTTTTACTTCGTCGGATATTCATTCTAGTATCTGGAGCACGGAATATATGAAATAGATTACTATTAGAACTATGATTCATACTTAATAGTCAGACCTCGTGTCCGGACTTCAAAAAATTTTTTCAAAGAGTTAGAAGTTATAAATAGAAATATTTTTATTCTTTCAAACTTTCGTTTATGCTTATTTTGATCAAAGGACAAAACAAAGGTTTCTTTGGTTTGGATTTTTAGTCATTATATCTATTCATTGAATAAGTGATGATCCAATGGTTCTTACTCAGGGAATTTTGGGACTTAGACTTAGTTTGAAAGGGTTTTATTGAATCATCGTGGTTTTAGTATGAATCTGAGGTTTTAATCAATTCATAGGGTCTTAACAAGAGAATTCCTATCAATAATAAAGAAAACAGCAGTAAAGCCGCATTACACATAAATAACACCAAAGAAAATAGGTAAATAGAAGATTCAAGAGGCCTATAACGATCAATATATAGACGAATGAGCCGACTTGATTTTTTGGCATTATAACCACAAAGAAGAGCTTTCGGATTTTTATTCTTTAGTATCTTCAAAAAAAAATTGAATCATAAATCATAGAATTAATAAATTTCAAACTTTATATTACACACATCCGTTAGAACTAGTATTTGGGTGTTTCTGTTTGAGCCGTACGAGATGAAATTTTCATATACGGTTCTCCGGGGGGGTCCCCTTGATTTACCTATCTCAATAAAATCTATGATTGGTTCGAAGAACGTCTTGAGATTCAGGCAATTGCCGATGATATAACTAGTAAATATGTTCCTCCTCACGTCAACATATTTTATTGTCTAGGGGGAATTACGCTTACTTGTTTTTTAGTACAAGTAGCTACCGGGTTTGCTATGACTTTTTATTATCGTCCGACCGTTACGGAGGCCTTTGCTTCTGTTCAATATATAATGACTGAAGCTAATTTTGGTTGGTTAATCCGATCAGTTCATCGATGGTCGGCAAGTATGATGGTCCTAATGATGATCCTGCACGTATTTCGCGTGTATCTCACCGGCGGCTTTAAAAAACCTCGTGAATTGACTTGGGTTACAGGTGTGGTTTTGGGTGTATTAACCGCATCTTTTGGTGTA